GTTAGAACAGCTTCCATCGAGTCTCTGCACCTATCCTTTTTTATTTTCGCTTTCTGAACCTTTGTTTGTTTTCGGAAAACGTGATTTGGCTCAGGATTGCCCATTTTTATTAATTCCAGGGTTTCTCTGAATTTGAAAGTTATCACTTAGTAAGTTTCCATACCAAGGCTCAATCCAATTAAGTCCGTAGCGTCTACCAATTTCGCCATATCCCCCTTTTTGAGATGAAAATCTCATTGCGATCTCGTTCCCTTTTTTTCTTTCATTTATACCGGAACCGTTGAATTCATTAGATAGATGCCGATTCCTGTCTCGAAAAAGTGTTTTCTCCTCTTTGTCTTTGATTTCTTGTCTATCTTCTTTCATCTTTTATAGGAGGCTCATATTTGATCCAATCAAAAACGATTTTATCATTTCTGTATCCGCAATTCAATATAGGTGGATACATACCCTATACATCTGTCTCTCTTCCACTGATTTTCCCCTGAAATTTCGAATACTTGAACGATCGATTCTTTTTTTTTTTTTTTTTTTTTTTTTTTTTTTTTTTTTCAATATGAAAAAAATATTTCATTTAATATTTAATCGTGATAAATTAATCGTGATAAAAAAAAAATGAAAATTCTATATCGCTAGATTAATCGTTATGTTCTATAATATTTAACAGTTATTTGAAATTCTATATTCTATTCTTTAATATATTCATATTAATTATGAATAATATGAATAGCCAAGAATTCAAATAGTTAATAGCAAAGATTCTAAGAGTTTATTGAATTCCTATGCATGTCGAATTTATGTTATGTGAGCCTGCTTAGCTCAGAGGTTAGAGCATCGCATTTGTAATGCGATGGTCATCGGTTCGATTCCGATAGTCGGCTTTTCTCTATTTATTTTATTCGATGTTTTACATGATTGATAATGCATCTTTGAAATTAAAGTTGAAAAAAAAAGTGTCTTCCTCTTTTCGCAAAAGCCATTGATTTATTATGTTATAGGAATCTCCAACTATCTCACGAAAAGAATCCTTTTCTTTTTCTATATATAGAATAGAAAGATCTGTATATTTATCCAACTCATCTCATTATTCTTTAATAGAATAATACTTCAGTAAATTTGGCTTTATTTAGAATTTAGTTCATTTTTAGTTTAGGTTTATTCTGTAGAATGAAATTTCATCAATAAGAATTAATAATTAAATAGAAATAAGAAAAAGGAGTCTTTATGTCGCGTTACCGAGGTCCTCGTTTCAAAAAAATACGTCGCCTGGGGGCTTTACCAGGGCTAACTAATAAAAGGCCCAGAGCTGGAAGTGATCTTAGAAACCAATCGCGTTCCGGGAAAAAATCCCAATATCGTATTCGCCTAGAAGAAAAACAAAAATTGCGTTTTCATTATGGTCTTACAGAACGACAATTACTTAAATACGTTCGTATCGCCGGAAAGGCAAAGGGGTCAACAGGTCAGGTTTTACTACAATTACTTGAAATGCGCCTGGATAACATCCTTTTTCGGTTGGGTATGGCTCCGACTATTCCGGGAGCTCGCCAATTAGTTAACCATAGACATATTTTAGTCAATGGTCGTATAGTAGATATACCAAGTTATCGCTGCAAACCCCGAGATACTATTGCGGCGAGGGATGAACAAAAATCTAGAGCTCTAATTCAAAATTCTCTCGATTCATCCCCTCATGAGGAATTGCCAAACCATTTGACTCTTCAACCATTCCAATATAAAGGATTAGTCAATCAAATAATAGATAGTAAATGGGTCGGCTTGAAAATAAATGAATTGCTAGTTGTAGAATATTATTCTCGTCAGACTTAAACCTAACAAAAAGAAAATAAAAACTAATTAAGAAAGAATAAGGGTTCGACCAATTTTGCTCCCTTTCGGCGAAGTAAATTAACCTAAGGTTAAGATAAATAAGGGTTTGATCCGGATTTTTCTTCCATTTAGGTGTCATAGACCGAGAGGGATATTTTCATTCCTTGTCTACTCTTTTCTTTAACAGTATTTTCCGTACCACAGTCATTAGGAATAGAGAATCCATATCAAAGAAAGGTCTAACTGTTGGAATAGTCGTATCCATTTCTATTTGATCTATTGTGGTTAGTAAGATCGGTAAATTAGGTGAAGGTAAGGAAAGAGAGGGATTCGAACCCTCGGTAAGCAAAAGCCTACATAGCAGTTCCAATGCTACGCTTTCAACCACTCGGCCATCTCTCCTACATAATGATTATGACCCAAAAACCGAAAATAGAGTGAATAGTGAATCATTCATATTAGATTATTGGGTAGGTACAACCAATCAATTCTAACTAGAAAGCGATAAAAATAGAAAATTTTTCATCATAGTAAAAGCAGGATCTTTCCTTCTAGGCTGGGGGGATAAAGATAAAATTGTTTTCTTAGAAAAACTGTTAAAAAAATTCTATTCATGTTTGCAAAAACAATGTTCTCTTCTTTTTCTGATTATCTATTTATACTATACCGA